ATTATTTTCTTTTTTTTGTATTATTCACTAATAATACTATAAATCGCTGGTACAGAGTCAAAAAGGGATTCTGGGCTAACACCATTGACGAAACAATCCAATAAATCCAATTAGAACATCTAACAAGTTTTTATCTGATTTCTAGTAGAATCGGAAAACATTAAGCATAAACAAAATATCCGGAGACATCTTTGGAAGTATTAAGGGAATGAATGTTACTATTTCATTAAGTAATTTCATTAAGTAAAAAAAAAAATATAGAATCAAGACAGATTACTTTGCATACTCATACTCTTATTTCCATCTCTTATTTCCATTTGATCTAATCCTTACTGTCTCCCGATTCGTTCTCTAAAACAATCGGAAGACAGCCTATTAAATTCTTTGACTATGAAATTCTTTGACTAGAGGTTACCGAAAAGAAAGAATTTCTTTTTTATTATTTTCAACTAATATTGAATAAATGCGGGAGCGCTCAGATACTTTCATGAGTCTGTATACAAGGTTTCTTCCGCCCCTTCCCCAACTAAAAATAGAATTAGATTCCCTGTCCGACCTATCCCTATCCAATCTAATTCAAGACCCAGTCAGTAGACGGACACTACAGTAGTAGTGGAGTAAAAGAACTATCATTTCAAGATTTATCGATTCCTTTTCACTACTAGAATCTTTCCTTGAATCCGAGACGAAAAGATTTACAGCATTTTAGAGAACAAAACGATCAGGCGACACCCGGATTTGAACTGGGGAAAAAGGATTTGCAGTCCCCCGCCTTACCGCTCGGCCATGCCGCCAAAACGATACAAAATAAATATATGAGAATACCCCCCTCTTTTTTTTTCAATACAAAAAATCCTTCTCCATTTCAATTATAACAGCAACTATCAGTATATGTAAACCCTAGAACATAAATTTGAATTGTTACACAGATATTATCTAATCGGGTATCTTATCCGTATATAATAGCTATAGGGAATTTTCAAGAAATTCTCGTGCTTCCATTTTTTTTACAATTTTTCGTTAAATAGATTGAATAGAAAATCCAAATTTAACACGACATTGTCCCGAACGAATATGACTGCAATAAAGTAAGAGACATATATATATAGATAGCTATAGCTGGAGTTATATCTGTGCATGTTTAATAAATACAAGCCTTATTACGCACTCCAATCGTATTCTCAAATTCTAAAAAAAAATAGGTAAAAATATCTCTCTTCTCTGCGAATTCGAATTCTTTTTTCTGGTATCCAATCGAATTGGAATATGTAATATCATAATAATGGTAGAAATTGAATCAATTTTTTGTTTTGATATTCTTTAAAAAACTCCAAAAGTCTAGGTGGAATTTTTCAACTCCTTTCCATTTAGAATTTAGATTCTATCTGTTTGTTTTGTTGCAAATTCCAATTTGAGTATCAAATTCTATTTATTCCTCTTTTCATAATAGGTATTTCATACACGGAGTTAGGTAAAATTTCATGTGATTCAGTAAAAAGAATAGAAATTCCATTATTGCTAAATCTATTCATGTGATTCGATGAAGAATGACAGCAAATCGTGGGATATTTTCTATAAATGGGGAAATTGAAAATGCTTGGGGGTGGAAATGAGGGAATGTCTACAATACCCGGGTTGAATCAGATACAATTTGAAGGGTTTTGTAGGTTCATTGATCAGGGCTTAATAGAAGAACTTTATAAGTTTCCAAAAATGGAAGATACAGATCAAGAAATTGAATTTCAATTATTTGTGGAAACATATCAATTGGTAGAACCCTTGATAAAAGAAAAAGATGCCGTATATGAATCACTTACATATTCCTCTGAATTATATGTATCCGCGGGATTAATTTGGAAAAGCAGTAGGGATATCCAAGAACAAACTATTTTTATTGGAAACATTCCTCTAATGAATTCCCTGGGAACTTCTATAGTAAATGGAATATACAGAATTGTAATCAATCAAATATTGCAAAGCCCTGGTATCTATTACCGGTCAGAATTGGACCATAACGGAATTTCGGTCTATACTGGCACCATAATATCAGATTGGGGAGGAAGATTAGAATTAGAGATTGATAGAAAAGCAAGGATATGGGCTCGTGTGAGTAGGAAACAGAAAATATCTATTCTAGTTCTATCATCAGCTATGGGTTCAAATTTAAGCGAAATTCTAGAGAATGTTTGCTACCCTGAAATTTTCTTGTCTTTCCTGAATGATAAGGAGAAAAAAAAAATCGGGTCAAAAGAAAATGCCATTTTGGAGTTTTATCGACAATTTGCTTGTGTAGGCGGAGATCCAGTATTTTCTGAATCTTTATGTAAGGAATTACAAAAAAAATTTTTTCAACAAAGATGTGAATTAGGAAGGATTGGTCGACGAAATATAAACCGAAGACTGAATCTTGATATACCTCAGAACAATACATTTTTGTTACCGCGAGATATATTGACAGCTGCGGATCATTTGATTGGAATGAAATTTGGAATGGGTACAC